GCTAGCGTAGCTTAACACAAAGCATGACACTGAAGATGTTAAGATGGGCCCTAAGAAGCTCCGCATGCACAAAGGCATGGTCCTGACCTTATTATCAGCTCTAACCCAACTTACACATGCAAGTCTCCGCAGCCCCGTGAGTATGCCCTCAATCCCCCGCCCGGGGACAAGGAGCGGGCATCAGGCACAAATTTTAGCCCAAGACGCCTAGCCAAGCCACACCCCCAAGGGAATTCAGCAGTGATAGACATTAAGCCATAAGTGAAAACTTGACTTAGTCAGGGTTAAGAGGGCCGGTAAAACTCGTGCCAGCCACCGCGGTTAAACGAGAGGCCCTAGTTGATATTATTACGGCGTAAAGGGTGGTTAAGGGAGGAAACAGTAATAAAGCCAAATGGCCCTTTGGCCGTCATACGCTTCTAGGTGTCCGAAGCCCAGCCCCACGAAAGTAGCTTTAATAAAACCCACCTGACCCCACGAAAGCTGAGAAACAAACTGGGATTAGATACCCCACTATGCTCAGCCATAAACCCAGACATCAAATTACAATTAGACGTCCGCCAGGGTACTACGAGCATTAGCTTGAAACCCAAAGGACCTGACGGTGCCTTAGACCCCCCTAGAGGAGCCTGTTCTAGAACCGATAACCCCCGTTAAACCTCACCACTTCTAGCCACCCCAGCCTATATACCGCCGTCGCCAGCTTACCCTGTGAAGGCAATAAAAGTAAGCAAAATGGGCACAACCCAGAACGTCAGGTCGAGGTGTAGCGCACGAAGCGGGAAGAAATGGGCTACATTTTCTATCACAGAACACTACGGACATGCAACATGAAATAGTGCTTGAAGGAGGATTTAGTAGTAAAAAGGAAGCAGAGTGTCCTTTTGAACCCGGCTCTAAGGCGCGTACACACCGCCCGTCACTCTCCCCTGTCAACACGCATTAAAAATACATAATATCAAAGCACTGACAAGGGGAGGCAAGTCGTAACATGGTAAGTGTACCGGAAGGTGCACTTGGATTAAACCCAGGGCGTGGCTGAGTTAGTTAAGCATCTCACTTACACCGAGAAGACATCCATGCAAATTGGATCACCCTGAGCCAAACAGCTAGCTTAATCACTAATTTTAACCCAACAATGTTCATAAAAAAACATGACCCGCCCCCAAAAATTAAACCATTTTTTTACCTGTGTATGGGAGACAGAAAAGGTTCGCCTAAAGCAATAGAAAAAGTACCGCAAGGGAAAGCTGAAAGAGAAATGAAACAACCCATATAAGCACTAAAAAACAAAGATTAAACCTTGTACCTTTTGCATCATGATTTAGCAAGTATACTCAAGCAAAGAGACCTTTAGTTTGAAACCCCGAAACCAGGTGAGCTACCCCGAGACAGCCTATATAAATTAGGGCTAACCCGTCTCTGTGGCAAAAGAGTGGGAAGAGCTCCGGGTAGAAGTGACAGACCTACCGAACCTGGTGATAGCTGGTTGCCTGAGAAATGGATAGAAGTTCAGCCCCGCATACCCCAGACCAAAACCCTACACTTAAGGTAATTTAAGGGAGACGTGCGGGAGTTAGTTAAAGGGGGTACAGCCCCTCTAACAAAGGATACAACCTTACCAGGAGGATAAAGATCATAATATTTAAAACAAACTGTCTTAGTGGGCCTAAGAGCAGCCATCTAAACAGAAAGCGTTAAAGCTCAGACAGAATAAAGTTTATTATACCGATAAAAAATCTAATTCCCCTAAAGATATCAGGCTATCCCATGCTCGCATGGAAGAAATTATGCTAAAATGAGTAACAAGAAGACCTGTTCTTCTCCAAGCACAAGTGTAAGCCAGATCGGACAAACCACTGGAAAGTAACGAACTCAACCCAAGAGAGTACTGTGGACAATATAAAAACCAAGAAAAATCCACAACCAAATAATCGTTAACCCCACACTGGAGTGCTATTTTTAAAGGAAAGACTAAAAGAAAGGGAAGGAACTCGGCAAACACAAGCCTCGCCTGTTTACCAAAAACATCGCCTCCTGCAGCTAGATTAAGTATAGGAGGTCCAGCCTGCCCAGTGACTACGGGTTCAACGGCCGCGGTATTTTGACCGTGCAAAGGTAGCGCAATCACTTGTCTTTTAAATAGAGACCTGTATGAATGGCCAAACGAGGGCTTAACTGTCTCCCCCTTCCAGTCAGTGAAATTGATCTATCCGTGCAGAAGCGGGTATAATAATACAAGACGAGAAGACCCTTTGGAGCTTAAGGTACAAAATTTAACCACGTTAAACAACTCAGCAAAAAGCAAGAACTTAGTGGAACATAAAATTTTACCTTCGGTTGGGGCGACCGCGGAGGAAAAACTAGCCTCCGAGTGGAATGGGGCAAATCCCTAAAGCCAAGAGAAACATCTCTAAGCCGCAGAACATCTGACCAATAATGATCCGGCCCCATGGCCGATCAACGAACCAAGTTACCCTAGGGATAACAGCGCAATCCTCTCCCAGAGTCCATATCGACGAGGGGGTTTACGACCTCGATGTTGGATCAGGACATCCTAATGGTGCAGCCGCTATTAAGGGTTCGTTTGTTCAACGATTAAAGTCCTACGTGATCTGAGTTCAGACCGGAGCAATCCAGGTCAGTTTCTATCTGTAATGCTACTTTTCCTAGTACGAAAGGATCGGAAAAGAGGGGCCCATACTTAAAGCACGCCCCGCCCCTAATTAATGAAAACAAATAAATTAAACAAAGGGAGGGCCAAAACCCCTGCCGCCCAAGATAAGGGCATACTGGGGTGGCAGAGCATGGTAAATTGCGAAAGGCCTAAGCCCTTTAAACCAGAGGTTCAAATCCTCTTCCCAGTTTATGCTAAACACTTTAATAAACCACTTAATCAACCCCCTAGCCTACATCGTCCCAGTCCTACTAGCAGTAGCCTTCCTGACACTGCTTGAACGAAAAGTACTGGGGTATATGCAACTACAAAAAGGCCCCAACGTAATAGGTCCCTACGGGCTGCTTCAACCCATCGCTGACGGGGTAAAACTCTTTATTAAAGAGCCCGTCCGACCCTCCACATCATCCCCCTTTTTATTTTTGGAAACCCCCATCCTTGCACTAACCCTCGCCATAACACTATGAGCACCTATACCAATACCTTACCCTATCATTGACCTAAACCTAGGAGTTCTGTTTATTTTAGCCCTCTCAAGCTTAGCAGTATACTCTATTCTAGGGTCAGGATGGGCATCAAACTCGAAATACGCACTAATTGGAGCCCTACGGGCAGTGGCTCAAACAATTTCATATGAGGTGAGCCTAGGACTCATCCTTCTCTCAGTCATTATTTTCTCAGGCGGCTATACCCTCCAAACATTTAGCACAGCCCAAGAAAGTATTTGACTACTAGCCCCAGCATGACCCTTAGCAGCCATATGGTATATTTCAACCCTGGCCGAGACGAACCGAGCACCATTTGACCTAACAGAAGGAGAATCAGAACTAGTATCTGGTTTCAATGTGGAATACGCAGGGGGGCCATTTGCACTATTTTTCCTAGCCGAGTACGCCAACATTCTCATGATAAACACCTTGTCAGCCGTACTATTCCTAGGGTCTTCTCACTTCCCTAATATACCTGAGCTAACAACAATCGGCCTTATGGTTAAAGCCGCCTTCCTGTCGGTCGTATTTCTATGAGTCCGAGCCTCCTACCCTCGATTTCGATATGACCAACTTATACACCTCGTATGAAAAAACTTCCTGCCGCTAACACTAGCACTTGTACTATGACATGTAGCGCTGCCAATCGCACTAGCAGGCCTTCCCCCACAACTATAGCTTAGGAGCTGTGCCCGAATGCCCAGGGACCACTTTGATGGAGTGGCTTATGGGGGTTAAAATCCCCTCAACTCTTAGAAAGAAGGGGGTCGAACCCATGCCCAAGAGATCAAAACTCTTAGTGCTTCCTCTACACCACTTTCTAAGATGGGGTCAGCTAATGAAGCTTTCGGGCCCATACCCCGAACATGACGGTTAAAGTCCCTCCTCCATCAATGAATCCCTATGTACTAATAATTCTATTATCCAGCCTGGGATTAGGTACCACCCTAACTTTTGCTAGCTCCCATTGACTCTTAGCTTGAATAGGACTAGAAATTAATACCCTGGCAATTGTGCCATTAATAGCACAACATCACCACCCACGGGCGGTAGAAGCTACTACAAAATATTTCTTAACTCAAGCGACCGCAGCAGCAATAATCCTGTTTGCAAGTACAACAAATGCATGAATCACGGGGGAATGGGACATAAACAATATGTCAAGCCCAATTGCCAGCACTATAGTTATTACCGCTCTAGCACTTAAAATTGGACTTGCACCAATACACTTCTGAATACCAGAAGTTCTACAAGGACTGGACCTACTAACAGGCCTAATCCTGTCAACTTGACAGAAGCTAGCCCCCCTAGCCCTTATTATCCAAACATCTCAAACCATCGACCCCCTTCTACTGACCTCTCTAGGACTTATGTCCACGCTGGCAGGGGGATGGGGCGGATTAAATCAAACCCAACTGCAAAAAGTTTTGGCCTACTCCTCTATTGCACATATAGGATGAATGATTATTGTCCTACAATATGCTCCCCAACTCACGCTCCTTGCATTAGGGACCTACATCTTCATAACCTCCGCAGCATTTCTCACACTCAAAACATCCTCAGCTACAAAAATTAACACCCTTGCAATTACCTGGTCGAATAGCCCGATCCTAACAGCAACCACCGCCCTTGTTTTACTATCATTAGGCGGACTACCCCCATTAACAGGGTTCATACCAAAATGATTAATTCTTCAAGAATTAGCAAAACAAGGCCTTCCAGCCACCGCCACAATTATAGCCCTAGCAGCCCTACTCGGCCTTTATTTCTACCTCCGCCTATGCTATGCAATGACACTAACAATCTCCCCAAATACAACCAACTCAACTACACCTTGACGAGTAAAAACAACTCAAACCTCTCTCCCCCTTACTATTTCAACCACAATTGCACTAGGTCTTCTACCTGTAACTCCAGCTATTTTAATACTCGCCACTTAAGGGGCTTAGGATAGCATCAGACCAAGAGCCTTCAAAGCTCTAAGCAGAAGTGAGAATCTTCTAGCCCCTGGATAAGACCTACAAGAGTCTATCTTGCATTTTCTGATTGCAAATCAAATGTTTTTATTAAACTAAGGCCTTACTAGATGGGAAGGCCTCGATCCTACAAACTCTTAGTTAACAGCTAAGCGCTCAAGCCAGCGAGCATCCATCTACTTTTCCCGCCGTTGGCCTAAAAGGCGGGAAAAGCCCCGGCAGAGTATTACTCTACGTCTCTGGATTTGCAATCCAACATGTTTCTTCACCACGGGGCTGTGATAGGAAGAGGACTTAAACCTCTGTCTTCGGGGCTACAACCCACCGCCTGGCACTCGGCTACCCTACCTGTGGCAATTACGCGCTGATTCTTTTCTACAAACCACAAAGACATTGGTACCCTTTATCTCGTATTTGGTGCCTGAGCTGGAATAGTGGGGACTGCTTTAAGCCTTCTTATTCGAGCCGAACTCAGTCAACCCGGGTCACTTCTAGGCGATGATCAAATTTATAATGTTATCGTTACTGCCCACGCCTTTGTAATAATTTTCTTTATAGTAATACCAATTCTAATTGGGGGATTTGGAAACTGACTAGTACCGTTAATGATTGGGGCACCTGACATAGCATTCCCGCGAATGAATAACATAAGCTTCTGACTTCTCCCTCCCTCATTTCTTCTACTACTAGCCTCCTCTGGCGTTGAGGCCGGGGCGGGAACAGGGTGAACAGTCTACCCGCCACTCGCAGGCAATCTTGCCCACGCAGGAGCATCCGTAGACCTTACAATTTTTTCACTCCACTTAGCAGGTGTTTCATCAATTCTAGGGGCAATTAATTTTATTACTACCACTATTAATATGAAACCCCCAGCCATCTCCCAGTACCAAACGCCTCTATTCGTATGGGCTGTACTAGTAACAGCTGTACTCCTGCTTCTCTCACTTCCAGTCCTAGCCGCCGGGATCACAATACTTCTTACAGACCGAAATCTTAACACCACATTCTTCGACCCGGCAGGAGGGGGGGACCCAATCCTGTACCAACACCTGTTCTGATTCTTTGGCCACCCCGAGGTATACATTCTTATTTTACCCGGATTTGGAATCATTTCACACGTTGTAGCCTACTACGTTGGTAAAAAAGAGCCATTCGGCTATATAGGAATGGTTTGAGCCATAATGGCTATCGGCCTCCTCGGCTTTATTGTCTGAGCCCATCACATATTTACTGTCGGAATAGATGTAGACACCCGTGCCTACTTCACATCTGCAACAATAATTATTGCCATCCCAACCGGTGTAAAAGTATTTAGCTGGCTCGCCACATTACACGGCGGCTCTATTAAATGGGACACACCTATACTATGAGCCCTGGGATTCATTTTCCTTTTTACAGTCGGGGGACTAACAGGAATTGTGTTAGCCAACTCATCATTAGATATCGTGCTTCACGACACATATTATGTAGTTGCACATTTCCACTATGTACTCTCAATAGGTGCCGTATTTGCCATTATAGCAGCCTTTGTCCACTGATTCCCACTATTTTCAGGATATACTCTAAATGACACCTGAACAAAAATCCACTTTGGTGTGATATTTATTGGTGTAAACCTAACATTCTTTCCCCAACACTTCCTAGGCCTAGCCGGAATGCCACGACGATACTCTGACTACCCCGACGCTTACGCCCTGTGAAATACAGTGTCATCGATCGGGTCCCTTATCTCTCTGGTCGCAGTGATTATATTCCTATTTATCCTCTGAGAAGCCTTTGCTGCCAAACGGGAGGTCTCCTCAGTAGAACTAACCATGACAAACGTAGAATGACTTCACGGCTGCCCTCCGCCATACCACACATTTGAGGAGCCAGCATTTGTCCGAGTTCAATCAAACTAACGAGAAAGGGAGGAATTGAACCCCCATGTACTGGTTTCAAGCCAGTCACATAACCACTCTGTCACTTTCTTCTAAAGACATTAGTAAAATGCAAATTACACCACCTTGTCAAGGTGATATTACAGGTTAAATCCCTGTATGTCTTAAGCCTTAGGCTTAATGGCACATCCCACACAACTAGGATTCCAAGACGCGGCATCACCCGTTATAGAAGAACTTCTCCACTTCCACGACCACGCCCTAATAATTGTGTTTTTAATTAGCACTTTAGTATTATATATTATTATTGCAATGGTCTCTACTAAACTTACCAACAAATATATCCTAGACTCCCAAGAAATCGAAATTGTTTGAACCGTTTTACCAGCTGTAATCCTAGTTTTGATTGCTCTCCCATCCCTTCGAATTCTGTATCTTATAGACGAAATTAATGACCCCCACCTAACAATTAAAGCCATGGGACACCAGTGATACTGAAGCTACGAATATACAGACTATGAAGATCTAGGCTTTGACTCCTATATAATTCCAACTCAAGACCTTACACCAGGTCAGTTTCGACTACTAGAGACCGACCACCGAATAGTAGTCCCGATAGAATCACCAATTCGTGTATTAGTATCTGCTGAAGACGTACTCCACTCTTGAGCCGTACCATCCCTAGGTGTAAAAATGGACGCAGTACCCGGACGACTAAATCAAACTGCCTTCATTGCCTCACGACCAGGAGTATTCTATGGACAATGCTCTGAAATCTGCGGGGCTAATCACAGCTTTATACCAATCGTAGTTGAAGCCGTCCCGCTGGAACACTTTGAAAGCTGGTCCTCACTAATACTAGAAGACGCCTCACTAGAAAGCTAATTATTGGACAAAGCGTTGGCCTTTTAAGCCAAAGTTTGGTGACTACCGACCACCTCTAGTGAAATGCCCCAATTAAACCCCAACCCCTGATTCGCCATTCTAGTATTTTCATGAATCATCTTTCTCACCATTATCCCAACTAAAATCTTAAATCACACGACACCCAACGAGCCCGCCCCTATAAGCGAAGAAAAACACAAAACTGAGCCTTGAGACTGACCATGATAATGAGTTTTTTTGACCAATTTGCAAGCCCCTCCTTCCTAGGGATCCCCCTTATTACCATTGCAATCGCACTACCATGAGTTCTATTCCCAACTCCCCCATCTCGATGGTTAAACAATCGACTTATTACCCTCCAAACATGGTTCATCAACCGTTTCACCAACCAACTTCTATTGCCTCTAAATGTAGGAGGACATAAGTGGGCCTTATTATTTGCCTCCCTAATAGTATTCCTTATTACTATCAACATGCTCGGCCTTCTCCCATATACCTTTACACCCACCACTCAATTATCACTAAACATAGGATTCGCCGTACCACTGTGACTTGCTACAGTAATTATTGGCATGCGCAATCAACCAACAGTAGCCCTTGGTCATCTTCTACCAGAAGGAACCCCAGTCCCGCTAATTCCAGTACTAATTATTATCGAAACAATTAGCCTATTCATTCGACCCCTAGCCCTTGGGGTACGACTTACAGCTAACTTAACTGCAGGCCACCTACTAATTCAACTTATTGCCACAGCAGTGTTTGTACTAATGCCTATAATACCAACGGTAGCAATTCTAACAGCCGCTGTCCTGTTCCTCCTAACACTTCTAGAAGTTGCAGTCGCAATAATCCAAGCCTATGTGTTTGTACTTCTACTAAGCCTCTATCTACAAGAAAACGTTTAATGGCACACCAAGCACATGCATTTCATATGGTTGATCCTAGCCCATGACCACTAACCGGAGCCGTAGGCGCCCTATTAATAACATCCGGCCTAGCAATCTGGTTTCACTTCCACTCAACAACACTAATAACCCTTGGACTAATCCTCCTGCTTCTCACGATATTCCAATGATGGCGTGATATCATCCGGGAAGGAACCTTCCAAGGACACCACACACCACCAGTACAAAAAGGCCTACGTTATGGCATAATTCTATTCATCACCTCTGAGGTTTTCTTTTTCCTCGGGTTTTTCTGAGCTTTTTACCACTCAAGCCTAGCGCCAACTCCTGAACTTGGAGGATGCTGACCGCCAACAGGAATTACTACACTAGACCCATTTGAAGTCCCCCTCCTTAACACAGCAGTTCTGTTAGCATCTGGTGTGACAGTCACATGAGCTCACCACAGCATTATAGAAGGAGAACGAAAACAGGCTATTCAGTCCCTCGGACTTACAATCCTTCTAGGGCTATACTTCACCGCGCTACAAGCCATAGAATATTATGAAGCCCCCTTCACAATCGCAGACGGGGTATACGGATCCACATTCTTCGTAGCCACAGGGTTCCACGGACTTCATGTAATTATTGGGTCAACCTTCTTGGCCGTCTGCCTCCTTCGCCAAATCCAATACCACTTCACATCTGAGCACCACTTCGGCTTCGAAGCCGCTGCTTGATACTGACACTTTGTCGACGTAGTCTGACTATTCCTTTACGTATCCATTTACTGATGAGGCTCATATCTTTCTAGTATTTAAATTAGTACAAGTGACTTCCAATCATTTAGTCTTGGTTAGACCCCAGGGAAAGATAATGAATTTAATCACAACCATTCTTATTATTACAACGGCCCTATCCTCAATTCTAGCAATCGTATCGTTTTGACTCCCCCAGATAAACCCGGATGCAGAAAAGCTTTCCCCTTACGAATGCGGGTTCGACCCATTAGGATCCGCCCGATTACCATTTTCCCTACGATTTTTCCTAGTCGCTATCCTGTTTCTTCTATTTGACCTAGAAATTGCCCTCCTTCTCCCTCTTCCTTGAGGCGACCAACTTCACAACCCCACAGGAACATTCTTTTGAGCAACTACAGTTCTTATTCTTCTGACCTTAGGGCTAATCTACGAATGAACCCAGGGGGGCTTAGAATGAGCAGAATAAGGGAGTTAGTCCAAAAAAGACCTCTGATTTCGGCTCAAAAAATTGTGGTTCAAGTCCACGACCCCCTTATGACACCAGTACATTTCAGCTTCAGTTCAGCATTCATCCTAGGACTAATAGGCCTAGCATTTCACCGCACCCACCTACTCTCCGCACTTCTATGCTTAGAAGGTATAATACTATCCCTATTTATTGCACTAGCCTTGTGAACACTACAGTTCGAATCTACAAGCTTCTCTACCGCGCCCATACTCTTATTAGCTTTCTCCGCCTGCGAAGCGAGCACGGGCCTCGCACTTCTAGTAGCCACAGCTCGGACCCACGGGACTGATCGCCTACAAAACCTTAATCTACTACAATGCTAAAAGTACTAGCCCCCACGATTATATTATTCCCAACAATCTGGTTGATCTCCCCAAAATGACTATGAACAGGTACAATTACCCATAGCCTATCAATTGCCCTTGTAAGCCTTACATGACTAAAGTGAACATCCGAAACCGGCTGAGCCACATCTAATATGTACTTAGGCACAGACCCCTTATCAACACCCCTATTAGTACTAACATGTTGACTGCTACCACTAATAATTCTAGCCAGCCAGAATCACATCAACCCGGAACCTATCAACCGACAACGCCTCTACATCACCCTGCTCGCCTCACTACAAACCTTCTTAATTATAGCATTCGGGGCCACAGAAATCATTATATTTTATATCATATTTGAGGCCACACTCATTCCAACCCTAATCATTATCACCCGATGAGGAAACCAAACTGAACGGTTAAATGCGGGGACCTACTTTTTATTCTACACACTTGCAGGTTCTCTACCCCTTCTGGTCGCATTACTTCTACTTCAACAATCCACAGGCACCCTATCTATACTTGTAATTCAATACTCTCAGCCACTTCTACTAAACTCCTGAGGCCATAAAATTTGATGGGCCAGCTGCCTTATTGCATTTCTAGTAAAAATACCACTATATGGCGTCCATCTGTGACTCCCCAAAGCACACGTAGAAGCCCCTGTTGCAGGATCTATAGTGCTAGCAGCAGTACTGTTAAAACTAGGGGGGTACGGGATAATACGGATAATAATCATACTAGACCCCCTCTCAAAAGAATTGATCTACCCATTTATTATTTTAGCATTATGAGGAATTATTATAACAGGCTCTATTTGTCTGCGACAGACGGATCTTAAGTCACTAATCGCCTACTCGTCCGTCAGCCACATAGGACTCGTAGCAGGAGGCATTTTAATTCAGACCCCATGAGGGTTTTCAGGGGCAGTTATCTTAATAATCGCCCATGGTCTAGTATCCTCAATATTATTCTGCTTAGCTAACACAGCATATGAACGAACGCACAGCCGAACCATAATTTTAGCCCGAGGATTGCAATTAATCTTCCCGCTTACAGCAGTTTGATGATTCATTGCCAACCTAGCTAACCTGGCACTCCCCCCTCTGCCTAACCTAATAGGAGAACTAATAATTATTACAACCCTATTCAACTGATCCCCATGAACTATTGCGCTAACAGGGGCAGGCACCCTAATTACAGCAGGTTACTCACTCTATATATTCTTAATATCTCAACGAGGCCCAACACCAAGTCACGTTATAAAACTCCAGCCCTTCCACACCCGAGAACACTTACTAATAGCCCTTCACCTAATCCCCGTAATTCTTCTTGTAGCAAAGCCAGAACTAATATGAGGTTGATGCTACTAGTAAGTATAGTTTAACTAAAATATTAGATTGTGATTCTAAAGACAGGAGTTAAAATCCCCTTACTCACCAAGGAAGGACAGAAATCAATAAGTACTGCTAATCCTTATGCACCCCGGTTAAAATCCGCGGCTTCCTCACGCTTCTGAAGGATAACAGCTCATCCGTTGGTCTTAGGAACCAAAAACTCTTGGTGCAAATCCAAGTGGAAGCTATGAACCCAACGACACTAATTATATCCTCCTCGCTTATTTTAGTTATCACAATCCTTATTATTCCACTATTAACAACGCTAAATCCTGAGCCACGCAAAATGGACTGAGCAAACACACATGTGAAAACCGCTGTCAGCACCGCATTTTTCATTAGCCTACTACCACTAATAATATTTCTGGACCAAGGACTAGAAAGTGTTACCACAAACTGACACTGGATAAACACACACATATTCGACACGAACATTAGCTTTAAATTCGACCATTACTCTCTTATTTTCACACCCATTGCTCTCTACGTCACCTGGTCTATTTTACAATTTGCACTATGATATATGCATTCGGACCCTAACATGAGCCGATTCTTTAAATATTTACTATTATTTTTAGTAGCAATAATCACACTTGTCACTGCCAACAACATATTTCAACTATTTATCGGCTGAGAGGGGGTTGGAATTATGTCCTTTCTACTAATTGGATGGTGATACGGACGAGCAGACGCTAACACAGCGGCCCTGCAAGCCGTGATTTACAACCGAGTAGGGGATATTGGATTAATCTTGAGCATAGCATGATTCGCGATGAATTTTAACTCCTGAGAAATTCAACAAATCTTCTTTCTATCAAAGAATTTTGATATAACAATCCCTCTAATAGGACTTATCCTAGCAGCAACAGGGAAATCGGCCCAATTTGGCCTGCACCCATGGCTTCCCTCTGCCATGGAGGGCCCTACGCCAGTATCTGCCCTACTCCACTCTAGCACTATGGTCGTAGCTGGAATCTTTTTATTAATTCGCCTCCACCCCCTTATAGAAAATAATCAAACTGCGCTAACAATCTGCCTATGCTTAGGGGCCCTAACCACCCTATTTACAGCCACCTGCGCCCTAACCCAAAATGATATTAAAAAAATTGTGGCTTTCTCAACATCCAGCCAATTAGGCCTAATAATAGTCACAATTGGCCTAAACCAACCACAACTCGCATTCCTTCATATCTGCACCCACGCTTTCTTCAAAGCTATGCTGTTCTTATGCTCAGGGTCAATTATTCACAGCCTTAACGACGAGCAGGACATCCGCAAAATAGGGGGCCTTCACAATCTTATGCCAGCCACCTCAACCTACCTTACAATTGGGAGCCTAGCACTAACAGGAACCCCATTCCTTGCGGGTTTCTTCTCAAAAGATGCCATTATTGAGGCCCTAAACACCTCACACCTTAACGCCTGAGCCCTAGTCCTTACACTTATCGCCACATCATTCACCGCAATTTACAGCTTTCGAGTTGTTTTCTTTGTTACCATGGGGTCCCCCCGATTCCTTCCACTATCCCCCATTAATGAAAACAACCCATTAGTAATTAATCCTATTAAACGACTTGCCTGAGGAAGTATTATTGCAGGACTTGTTATTACCTCGAACTTCCTACCTTCAAAAACACCTATCATAACAATACCTTTAACCCTAAAAATGGGGGCCCTCATAGTTACTGTAATTGGGCTGCTAGTGGCCATAGAACTTACTGCCCTGACTAATAAACAAGTTAAAATATCCCCTACAATACCCCCTCACAACTTCTCAAACATACTAGGGTACTTCCCAGCACTAATTCACCGAATGCCCCCAAAGCTCAACCTCATCCTAGGCCAATCAATCGCCAATAAACTCGACCAGACATGATTTGAAATATCTGGGCCAAAAGGATTAACCTTAACCCAAACAATGATATCAAAAATTTTAAGCGACATTCAACGAGGAATAATTAAAACATATCTAACTATTTTCCTTCTAACAATAGCCTTAGCTATTCTTTTAACCATTATCTAAACTGCACGAAGAGTCCCACGACTTAACCCCCGAGTTAACTCCAATACAACAAGCAATGTCAGAAGCAAGACCCAAGCACAAATGACTAACATTGCTCCCCCAGAAGAATATATAACAGCCACCCCCCCAACGTCCCCTCGCAACATAGAAAACTCCTTTAACCCGTCGATTATCACCCACGAACCCTCGTATCATCCCCCTCAAAACACCCCGGCCATTAAAACTACCCCTAATAAATAAACTAGCACATAACCTGCAACAGAACGACTCCCCCAAGCCTCTGGAAAAGGTTCAGCAGCCAAAGCTGCCGAATAAGCAAATACTACAAGCATCCCACCTAAATAAATTAAAAAGAGAACTAAAGACAAAAAGGACCCCCCAGAACCAACTAAAATACCACACCCAACCCCCGCTGCCACTACCAAACCTAAAGCAGCAAAATAGGGAGTTGGGTTAGAAGCAACAGCAATTAAACCCACAATCAGAGCCACCAATAACATAAACATAAAATAGGTCATAATTCTTGCTCGGGTTTTAACCGAGACCAATGACTTGAAGAACCACCGTTGTAATTCAACTACAAGAACAATAATGGCAAGCCTACGAAAAACCCACCCTCTAATAAAAATCGCTAACGACGCACTAGTTGATCTACCAACACCCTCTAATATCTCAGTATGATGAAACTTCGGCTCCCTTCTAGGACTATGTTTAATCACACAAATTTTAACAGGGCTATTCCTAGCCATGCATTACACCTCAGACATTTCAACCGCATTTTCATCAGTAGCCCACATCTGCCGTGACGTAAATTACGGCTGACTTATTCGTAACCTTCATGCTAACGGAGCATCATTCTTTTTCATTTGTATTTATATACACGTCGCCCGTGGCCTGTATTACGGGTCATACCTTTATAAAGAAACCTGAAATATTGGCGTAGTACTACTTCTACTAGTCATGATAACAGCCTTTGTCGGCTACGTCCTTCCATGAGGACAAATATCCTTCTGAGGGGCCACAGTAATTACAAATCTCCTTTCCGCAGTCCCATACATAGGAGACACACTTGTCCAATGAATCTGAGGAGGCTTTTCCGTAGACAATGCAACACTAACACGATTCTTCGCATTCCACTTCCTATTACCATTCATTATTGCCGCCGCAACTCTACTCCACCTACTATTCCTCCACGAAACAGGATCAAACAACCCCGCCGGCCTGAATTCCGATGCGGATAAAATCTCCTTCCACCCCTATTTTTCATACAAAGACCTCCTCGGGTTCGTAATTATACTGCTAGCCTTAACATCACTGGCGCTATTCTCCCCCAACCTACTGGGAGACCCAGACAATTTTACACCCGCCAACCCGATGGTGACCCCGCCACACATTAAACCAGAATGATATTTCCTGTTTGCCTACGCCATCCTTCGATCTATCCCAAATAAATTAGGGGGGGTCCTTGCCTTATTATTCTCTATTCTAATCCTAATAGTAGTCCCAATTTTACACACCTCAAAACAACGAGGACTTACATTTTGCCCAATCACCCAATTTTTATTTTGAACACTTGTGGCAGACATACTAATTCTAACATGAATTGGAGGCATGCCTGTAGAACACCCATACGTCATCATTGGTCAAGTAGCATCAATTCTATACTTTGCACTTTTCCTTGTGCTCGTCCCGCTAGCAGGATGAGTAGAAAATAAAGCACTAAAATGAGCTTGCCCTAGTAGCTTAGTCTTAAAGCATCGGTCTTGTAATCCGAAGATCGGAGGTTAAATTCCCCCCTAGCGCCCAGAAGAGAGAGATTTTAACTCCCACCCCTGGCTCCCAAAGCCAGAATTCTAAATTAAACTATCTTCTGATAGTAACATGTATGTATTAGTGCATACTATGTATAATATTACATAATGCATTAGTACATACATATGTATTATCACCATTCATTTATCTTAACCTTAAAGCAAGTACTAACGTCTAAGAAGATCATAAACCAAATTATTAAAACTCAGAAATAATTTATTTTAACCTGGGAAATAGATTAATCCCTTAAATATGGCACTCAAATTTTTCCTTGAATTACCCAGCTAAGGTTTATCTTAAAATTATTAATGTAGTAAGAGACCACCAACTGGTTGATATAAATGCATACTATTAATGATAGAATCAGGGACACAAAATGTGGGGGTCGCACACTGTGAACTATTCCTGGTATCTGGTTCCTATTTCAGGTACATAATTTTATTTACCCCACTATCGGATAATTATACTGGCATCTGATTAATGGTGTAATTACATACTCCTCGTTACCCAACATGCCGGGCGTTCTTTTATATGCATAGGGTTCTCTTTTTTAGGTTTCCTTTCACTTTGCATTTCAGAGTGCAAGCGCAATCAATATATTAAGGTTGAACTATTCCTTGCACGAGTTGAAGTAGGTTAATTATTAAATGACATAACTTAAGAATTACATATTAATATCTCAAGTGCATAACATATACATCACTTCTTCAACTTATCCTTATATATCTGCCCCCCTTTTGGTTTTTGCGCGACAAACCCCCCTACCCCCTACGCTCAGCGAATCCTGTTATCCTTGTCAAACCCCGAAACCAAGGAAGGTCCGAGAACGTGCCAGCTAACAAGTTGATATGTGGGTTAGCCATCCGCGTTGTATATATATACATGCACATTGCATTAATACACTACACAAATACTCCAAATTTTAGCCTGAAAATTTCTACTAAAAATTTTATGAATTTCTCAATGCTAAAAAATTAAACATTTACAAC